AAAAGCGCTAAGGCTACAACCAGTCCATAAATTGTTAAAGCTTCCATAAAAGCCAAACTAAGCAATAAAGTACCTCGTATTTTTCCCTCCGCCTCGGGCTGTCTCGCGATCCCTTCTACAGCTTGGCCCGCAGCAGTACCTTGACCAACCCCAGGTCCAATAGAAGCAAGACCGACGGCCAACCCAGCAGCAATAACGGAAGCGGCAGAAATCAGTGGATTCATGATAAGTTCCTCACACCAAAATAAGTAAATAGTTAATGATACGATCAACCAAGAAATTATGACTTAATTATTCCATCACTAAGATCTATACAGTCGAAGGAACTAAGAACTCTGAATTGAAGTAATAATATTATTGAATCATTAGAACTACTTCCATATTTCTTTTTTAGTTTCTATTCACATAATTTTTGTGAATCCATATGACTTTTTTCTTCCATTTCTTTCTTTTTTCAAAACCATTCAAATTTTTCGTTTTTTTTTTTTCTTGATTGAATCTATTTATTCATTCAATATTCACTTTATTCATTGAATAAATATTTCATTCACAATTACAAACGAAAGGGAAGGACTTCTATTGGAATCCCTATCTAAATTCACAGTATTAGATATTAATTAGATATATTTTTACTTCATATATAACTAATTAATATCTAATATCACATATACATGTGTTTCTTCCATAACGTAAATCAACTATTCATATCTTACATTCAATCGGATTCTAGAATAATTCTTCGAAAGATTCACAAGAGTTGTCTTATAGCAATCGGCACCTCCTTAATCCATTTTTTTTATAAATTGAACTCTTTTTTCTAGATTTTTCTTTTTTTATTCGACTACATGGGAACAATCAATCTACATGGACAAATTCCTTAGATCGAATCATTACATCGAAATAGTAGTATTTGATTGATCTAAGTTAATGTAATTTATTATTTATTCAAATTATCTTTTGGTCAATCGTTGAATTGGATGAAATCAACTTGAATGGGCATCATTCTATATAACAATAACATCTTTTTAAAGAATAGCACGCCATAATACTATAATAATACTATAAGTAATAGTATCCAAATTATTATTTATTATTCAGATTATGATTACTAATAGCTTATAATTATGGTTACTAATATCTAATAATGTTGAATATTGGAATTAAATGAACAAAACAATATAAAGAGAATATTCATTGGCGGGGATATAAATGGACCTAACTGGAATTTTAGGAAAAAGATCTTTTAGATCTCTTTCCTTTTTTTGTACTTCCCTGTTTGTTGCAACTCCCTAATATCTATAAGATCTTAAGCTTTTTTTACTATTCCTCTCTAGATCGTATATATCTTATTTATATTATAGAATATATTATATAAATATAATAAATATAATTTTAAATATAATAAATATAATTTGTTATAATTTTGATTATATAATTGATTTATATATTATGTTCCCTAAGCAGATTATCTTGATCCGCGCATATATTGCGTAAGTCTTAAGCTAAAAAAAGCCTATTTCGAAAACTAGTCAATGATGACCCTCCATGGATTCGCCTATATAAGCCGCAGCTAAAGTTGCAAAAATAAGAGCTTGAATACCGCTTGTAAATAATCCAAGTAACATGACAGGTATAGGAACCACTGAAGGTACTAAAGAAACAAGAACAACAACTACTAATTCATCAGCTAATATATTTCCGAAAAGTCGAAAACTAAGTGATAAGGGTTTTGTAAAATCTTCTAAGATATTAATGGGTAAAAGGATTGGAGTTGGTTGAATGTATTTACCGAAATAACCTAATCCTTTTTTGGTAAGACCCGCATAGAAATATGCTACTGACGTGAGTAAAGCTAAAGCAACGGTAGTATTTATATCATTTGTAGGTGCGGCTAATTCCCCATGAGGTAACTGTATGATTTTCCAAGGTAAAAGAGCACCTGACCAATTCGAAACAAAAATAAATAGAAACAAAGTTCCAATAAAGGAAACCCATGGACCGTATTCTTCTCCAATCTGAGTTTTGCTCACGTCTCGAATGAATTCAAGGACATATTCGAAGAAATTCTGACTGTCAGTAGGAATGGTTTGTGGATTACGAACAGCTATAATGGCTGAACCTAATAAGATAGCAATTACAACCCAAGAAGTAATAAGTACTTGGGCATGGACTTGAAAACCTCCTATTTGCCAATACAAATGTTGGCCAACTTCCACACCAGATATATCGTATAACCCTTTTAGTATGTTGATAGAACATAATAGAACATTCATATTGCCCTCTGAAAGAAATAGAACTTAAAAAAAAAAAGAATTATTTTGATTCAACCATCTATTTTTGACTTGCCTACTTGAATTATATATTTTTGATATCAACTAATCACATATCCTAAGTTACTTGTATCTCTTTTGCACGATTAAAGAATCGTAACCGATTTCATAAATCTATGGAGTTACAAAAATGGAGTTCCAAAAATAATTGATTTATCTTATTATTAATC